GGTGATGTTACATAAAATTCAAATAGTATTGTTACGAGAATTTGGTTACCCTGTATAAAATTAAAATATTATTATAAAAAATAATATGATAATATAAATTTTTATGATGCCTCAATATTTTGATTTTAGGGGCACTATAGTACAAGAGGGCGTGTTTTGCGTATGCTAAAAAAGGGGGGGGGTGTGTCAGGGCCTTGTTTGTCTCTTAGCATTTAATTTTGGGACGTTTAGTTTGATTCTAACCCTAAGATTTTCCTGTTTCCGGGGGGTTTGCAGGAGTCACATTGATCTTAGGAGTTTAGGGGGGTAGGGGGGTTTATCGCCCACCTACCTTTAGTTTAATCCTGGAAGTTCTGAGAAATTAAGGTTCTTAGAGATCCCAGGGGGATATTACATGCATTATGCTCTTGATATCAGTTATGTAACTTATCAGTAAATGTCCTTCATAATTAAACGGTAGTACGTGTAAGCAAGAAAATGCTCCACCTTGGCTCAACTGTCTTAGCTCTGCACTGTGAAATGCGAGTGAAAAGGAAAAAATAAAAAAATACCCCTGGCCCCTGTGGAGAGAACGCTCGGCATGCTGGGTAACGAGGAGTATGTATAAAAAGCATTAACTTATGCGAGCGTCAATGAAAGTGAGGGGAGTAACGCGATTAGTGACCCTGAGGTAGGAACCAAATGCCAGGAATAATTCAAGTTATGTGACCCCCACGGTTACTGTCCTTGACCATCAAGAACCGTTAGCGTAAAGGAATCAACTGATGGTGGGCTCTTACTACATTAAACTGTTTAGAGATAATAGATTGTTGAGTCCTGGTATATCTTTGGATTTTAATAGTATGGTGAAACTAGAAGTTTTACATAAATGTCTAAAAAGCGTTATCATGTGAAATTGAATATTCATTGATATGTTATACCTATGTCGGAAGGTTGTCCTCGATTTTATGGTTGAAAGGAAAGTTAGGTGAATAATAAATTATGTCCTAGAAGACTACATGAATGCGTACATATAGATGTATGGGGTATATACATATATGTACTATACTTGGAGTACATGTGTTATACCAGAGAGTAGTTTAATGTTAGAATTCTGGCTTTGGGAGCCAGAGGTACAGGTTAAAATCCTTTCTCTCTGAGTGTGGCAGAGCTTGGTTAAAAAGTTTGGTAATAGGAAGGATTTTAACCTTCGACGTCCGGTTTACATAACCGGTGCTCTAAAGGCTGAGCTATTAATACATGTCCATTGCATGGCTTTGTTTTCTACTCAGCCGGTTAGTGGTATAAGTAGAAGGAATAGGACAAAATAAATCAATGAGGCTATTTGGCCTATAAGGATAAATGGCTCTTCGACAGGAAGTCCGCCGATTCAGGTTAAAATTATGATGTCTGCAATTAATGTTCAGAATAAAAGTTGTGTGAGGGGGCGGAAGGCTAATCCTCGATGTTTTGATGTATGGAGAAGGGGCACAACTATAAGAATTATAATTGAGAGAAGTAGGGCTAGGACCCCGCCAAGTTTGTTGGGGATAGATCGGAGGATTGCGTAAGCAAAGAGGAAATATCATTCAGGTTTAATGTGGGGTGGCGTAACAAGGGGGTTAGCTGGTGTGAAGTTGTCTGGATCTCCTAAAAGGTTGGGGGCGAATAGAGCGAGGGATGTAAGGAGGGCTAAAAGGACAATAAAGCCTAGGAGGTCTTTGTAAGAGAAGTATGGGTGAAATGGAATTTTGTCTGTGTCTGAATTTAGCCCGGCAGGATTGTTTGAGCCTGTCTCATGAAGGAACAGGAGGTGAATTATGGTTGCGGCTAAGATAATGAATGGAAGAAGGAAGTGAAATGCAAAGAATCGGGTAAGGGTGGCATTATCAACGGAGAACCCCCCTCAAATTCATTGGACTAATGTACCTCCTACGTAAGGAACAGCGGATAAGAGGTTAGTGATGACAGTTGCGCCTCAGAAGGATATTTGTCCTCATGGAAGTACATATCCAACAAAAGCAGTTCCTATAAGGAGTAGAAGAAGAATAACTCCGGTATTTCAAGTTTCTTTATATAAGTAAGAGCCGTAGTAAAGGCCTCGACCAATGTGAAGATAAACACAGATAAAGAAGAAGGAGGCGCCATTAGCATGTAGGTTGCGAAGAAGCCAGCCATAATTAACATCTCGACAAATGTGGGCGACGGATGAGAAAGCCGTTGCGATGTCTGATGTGTAATGTATGGCAAGAAACAGGCCTGTTAGAATTTGGGTGATAAGACAAAGGCCGAGGAGTGAGCCAAAATTCCATCAAGCTGAGATGTTAGAAGGTGTAGGGAGATCAACTACAGCGTCGCTAGCGATTTTTAGTAAAGGGTGAGATTTTCGTAGGCTGGTCATGTTCTTGTAGTTGAATAATAACGGTGGTTTTTCAAGCCATTAGTCCTGGTTAGAGTCCTGGCAGGAATTATGACTTATATTATGTGTTTGTTTTTATTTGGTTTAGTGTTAGGGTTAGTTGCGGTTGCTTCTAATCCTTCTCCTTATTTTGCTGCTTTAGGGTTGGTAGTGGTAGCAGGGATGGGGTGTGGGGTTTTAGTGGGGCATGGGGGCTCTTTTTTATCTTTAGTTTTATTTTTAATTTATTTGGGGGGGATGTTGGTTGTGTTTGCTTATTCGGCAGCTCTAGCTGCTGAGCCTTATCCTGAGAGTTGAGGTAGTCGACCTGTTGCGGTATATATAGTAATTTATGTGGTAGGGGTGGTTGTGGCCTCAGGGTTTTTTTGAGGGGGGTGATATGAGGCTTCTTGGGTGTCTGCGGATGAGTTGGGTGAGTTTTCTGTTTTTCGGGGGGATATTGGAGGGGTTGCTTTAATGTATTCGTTAGGGGGAGGAATGTTAGTGATTAGTGCATGGGTTCTGCTTCTAACTTTGTTTGTGGTGTTGGAGTTAACTCGGGGGTTAAGTCGAGGGGCTCTTCGGGCTGTTATAGTACGAGGGTGGCTAGTGTAAGTGTGAGTAGGAATAGGGCGAGGTAGGTTTTAATTATACCTTGCTGGGTGTTGCTGGTTGTGGTGATGAGTGGGATGTTTGATGTGGCTAGGGCTTTAGGGCCGGTTTTCTCTAGCCAGGTTTGGTCGACTGTTTGGCAGGCAATAGATTGGCCTGAGTCCTGGTATATCTTTGGTGTTAATCGATGGATGATAACTGGAGTAAAACTTAACATGTTAGAAAAGTGGTATCATGTGAAATTGAATATTCATTGATATGGTTTACTTGTGAGGGAAGCTAGTTCTGATGCTATGATTAGACCGGAAATGGTAACAATTAATGCATCCAGCTTGAAGAGGGGAGGCATAGACATGACTGGGGTTTTTAATGGGGTAATATTTGAAGTAAGTAGGAGGCCGGCGACGATACTTCCTCAGGCTAATCGTTTTAAAGGGTTTGTGAGTAGGGGGCCGGTTTCATTAATAGGGGAAAAAGAATTTGATCGAGGATGGCCCATAGATACGAAGTAAATGACTCGGAGGCTGTAGACGGCTGTGAAAGAAGTTGCAATTAAAGTGAGAATAAGGGCTCAGGCGTTTAAATAGGATGTGTTTAATGTTTCAATGATGGCGTCTTTTGAGTAAAACCCTGCGAGGAATGGTATGCCCGTTAGGGCTAGGCTACCAATAACTAGACAAGATGAGGTAAATGGTGAGGCTTTATGTATGCCTCCCATTTTGCGGATGTCTTGTTCGTCGTTTAGGGAGTGGATGATTGAGCCGGAGCATATGAATAGTATAGCTTTGAAGAAAGCGTGGGTGCAGATGTGGAGGAAGGCTAGTTGTGGCTGATTAAGACCAATTGTTACTATTATCAGGCCTAGTTGGCTGGATGTGGAGAAAGCAATGATTTTTTTAATGTCGTTTTGTGTAAGGGCACAGGTAGCAGTAAATAGGGTTGTAAGGGCGCCTAAGCATAGGCAGATGGTTAAGGCAGTGGAATTAGTGTCTATTAGAGGGCTGACTCGGATTAGAAGGAAGATTCCGGCAACAACTATTGTGCTGGAGTGCAGTAGGGCTGAAACGGGGGTTGGGCCTTCTATGGCGGCAGGGAGTCAGGGGTGAAGGCCGAATTGAGCTGACTTTCCAGTGGCGGCAATGATGAATCCAATCAGTGGGGGTGTGAGGTTTAGGTCTTTAGAGCATGAAAGAACTTGTTGAAGTTCCCAGCTATTTAAATTGGTTGCTATTCAGGCCATGGCAAAGATTAGTCCAATATCCCCGGCTCGGTTGTAAATTACTGCTTGGAGGGCTGCGGTGTTAGCGTCTGCTCGGGCGTGTCATCAGCCGATGAGGAGGAATGACATGATACCCACACCTTCTCAGCCAATAAATAATTGGAAAAGGTTGTTAGCTGTAATTAAAAAAATTATAGCCAGCAGGAATGTTAGCAGGTATTTAAAGAAATTGTCCTTAAGAGGGTCAGCGTGCATGTACCAAGATGCAAAGTCAAGAATAGATCAGGTTACGTAGAGTGCAACGGGCATAAACATAAGGGAATAATGGTCAAATTTGAAGCTGAGGAATACAGTGAAAGAAGCTGTATTGAACCATGTTCATGAAGTGACAACTGTTTCTATGCCCTGGTCTAGGAAAATAAATAGGGCCAGGAGGCTAATAAAAAATGTTGTTTTTACTGTGCTTGTCACACGTGTAGGCGGTCAGTTTACAGCTTGGGTACAGTTTAATGAAATTGGGATAAGAGGGGAGGTTAGTAGGATTAAAATGGTGATTAGAAGAGAGGGCATAATAAGAGGTGAGATAGGCATAGCTACTACTTGGATTTGCACCAAGAGTTTTTGGTGCCTAAGACCAATGGATGAGCTGTTATCCTTTAGAAGCGTTCGAGTGAGCTTTGGAGTCCAACCAAAGAATCAAAAATTAGCAGGCTTATATTGCTGCGAGCCTCTCTCGGTGAATAAGGGGAGTTTAACCCCTGTTTTTAGAATCACAATCTAACGTTTTTGTTAAACTAATCTACAAACAACTGGGCCCAAGATGAGTTCTGGTTTTAGGATTAAGAGGAGAAGGGGTATTAAATGAAGGAAAATTAGGAGATGTTCTCGGGTGTGTGTTGGTTCGAGCATAGTAGCATGTGCGGGGATAGTTCCTCGCTGTGTAGTAATAAACATGTATAACGAATAGCTAGCGGTAATGAGGGTTGTTGCTCCTGTTAGTAGAAGGGTTCATCAGGATCAATTAAATAAAGAGATAATTAATATTAGTTCTCCTATTAGGTTAGGTAAGGGGGGAAAGGCAAGGTTAGCCAGGGTTGCAAGGAATCATCATGTCATTATTAGTGGGGATAATACTTGTAAGCCTCGGGCTAGAATTATAGTGCGGCTATGAGTACGTTCATATACGGTGTTAGCTAGGCAGAATAAGGCGGAGGATGTTAGTCCGTGGGCAATTATTAGGGCTAAGGCTCCTGTAAAGCCTCATTGAGATTGGGTTAAGATACCTGCTGCGACTAGGCCTATGTGGCTTACTGATGAGTAAGCAATGAGCGATTTTAAATCTGTTTGGCGTAAACAAATTAGGCTTGTTATAACAGCTCCTCATAAGGCAAGGATAATAAATGGGTAACTTATTTCAGGGGTGATGGGTTCTAGCATGTATGTAATGCGGATCATGCCATAGCCTCCTAATTTAAGGAGGATAGCAGCAAGAATTATGGAACCTGCGATGGGGGCTTCAACATGTGCCTTTGGTAGTCAGAGATGGACCCCATAAAGTGGTAGTTTAACAAAAAATGCTATGAGGCATCCTAGTCATCAGAGCTTGTCAGCGAGAGTGGCGGCGGGCATTGGGGCTATGTGGGGGATTAGAAGTAAGGAGAGAGTCCCTAAAGTATTTTGTAGTATAAGAAGGGTAATGAGTAGGGGGAGGGATGCTGCTAGTGTATAAAATAAAAGGTAAGTCCCGGCATTAAGTCGTTCTGATTGATTCCCTCAGCGTGTAATAATAAAAATTGTGGGGATGAGGGTGGCTTCAAATACGATATAGAACATTATAAGTTCAGTAGTGCTAAAAGCAAGGAGGAGAAAAAATTGGAGAATAGCCAGGAGTGAGGCGTATATGCGCTGGCGAGTGATAGGTTCTTCAGTCATGTGGTTCTGGCTTGCTAGAATTGTTAGTGGTAGTAACCAGCAAGTAAGAATTAAAAGAGGGGCTGAGAAGGCATCAATTGCTAGGTAATTATTTAATATAACTCAGTTTGAGCTAAATGGGTCTTTTAGTAAAGTTAGGCTTGCTAGGATAATAATGATGCTATTAGCTAGGGAGGTAGTTCATAGTCATTTAGCGGGGGTTAATCAGGCTAATGGAATGAGTATAACCGTAGGAATTAGGATTTTTAGCATTGCAGGAGGTTTAAGTTTTGTAGGCGGTCAGTACCGTGTGTTCGAGAAGTTGCGACTAGAATAGCGAGGCCTGCACTTGCTTCACAAGCTGAGAAGGCTAGGAGAAATATGGGGGCTGAGGCCAAGTTGATTGAGCCTAGCTGTAGGATTCATAGGGAGAGAGCAATAAAAAGGGACAGTATTATCCCCTCTAGGCAGAGAAGGGAGGATAGGAGATGGTGTCGGTGAAGTGCTAGGCCTCCGAGACCCAGCAAGAAAGCAGATGAGAAGGTGAAGGGGGCAAGGGTCATAAGGTAATGGTGGATTTGAACCACAATCTTTTGAGCCGAAATCAAAAATTTTATTTAAACTAATAACCTACTCAGCTCATTCTAAACCTCCTTGCACTCATTCATAGATTAATCCTAAAGTTAGAAGAGTTAGTACTGCAAAAGTCCAAGCAAATGTTAGTAGGGGGGATTCTAGTTGGATGCCTCAAGGAAGGGGGAGGAGTAGGGCAATTTCTAGGTCAAATAGGAGGAATAAAATGGCAACCAGGAAAAATCGTAGTGAAAATGGAAGTCGGGCGGTCCCCAAGGGATCAAACCCGCATTCGAAGGGGGAGAGTTTTTCGGAGTCTGGCACTATTTGTGGGAGTCAGAAGGAGATAAGTAATATTACTAGGATTAGGGCAATGATGATAAGGGCGAAGGTTATGAGGATACTCATGTATCATTCCTTGGATTTTAACCAAGACCTGGTGATTGGAAGTCACTAATACTAGCGTTAGTACTAGAAAGATTAAGATCCTCATCAATAGATGGAGACATAAAGGAATAGTCAGACGACATCTACAAAATGTCAGTATCAAGCTGCTGCTTCGAAGCCAAAGTGGTGATTAGATGTGAAGTGATATTGGACTTGTCGTAGCAGGCAGATAGCTAAAAATGTTGTTCCAATAATAACATGTAGTCCGTGGAATCCAGTTGCTACAAAGAATGTTGCTCCGTAAACTCCGTCTGCGATGGTGAAGGGGGCCTCATTGTATTCTATGGCTTGGAGGGCGGTAAAGTACACACCTAGGATAATGGTTAATGTAAGGGCTTGGATTGCTTGTTTTCGTTTTTCTTCTATGATGCTGTGATGGGCCCATGTTACTGTAACTCCGGAAGCGAGTAGAATTGCTGTATTTAGAAGAGGGACTTCAAATGGGTCTAAAGCAGTGATGCCGGTGGGGGGTCAATGGCCCCCTAGTTCGGGAGTGGGGGCTAAGCTGGAGTGGTAAAAAGCTCAAAAGAATCCAAGGAAAAATAATACTTCTGATGTAATAAATAAGATTATCCCGTATCGAAGTCCTTTTTGTACAGGGAATGTGTGATGCCCTTGGAATGTTCCTTCTCGAATCACATCTCGTCATCATTGGTAGACAGTTAGTACTAGAAGAATTAGTCCTAGTGACATTAAAATAGTGGTATGAAAGTGGAATCAGATTGCGAGCCCTGACGTCATTAGTAGGGCAGCAATTGCCCCTGTAAGGGGTCAAGGGCTGGGGTCAACTATATGGAATGGGTGTATTTGGCGGGTCATTATACGTTTTCTTGTAAGTATAAGCTTAATAATAAAACAAACACGTAGGCTTGAATTATTGCTACGGCTACTTCTAGGAGTGTAAGTAAAAGTAATAGGAAGGCAGTGGGGATTGCAACTAGGGGTATCATTGGTGCAAGGACTAGTGTGGCCGTAGCTGTTAATTGAATTAGCAGGTGGCCTGCAGTAAGATTAGCTGTTAATCGTACTCCTAAAGCTAGGGGTCGGATAAAAAGGCTAATTGTTTCAATAATGATAAGTGTAGGAATTAGCAAAATTGGGGTACCTTCAGGCAGAAGGTGGGCTAAAGCATGGGATGGCTGGTTTCGCATGCCAATAATTACAGTGGCTATTCATAGAGGTACTGCGAGTCCTAGATTCAGTGAAAGCTGTGTTGTAGGTGTAAAGGTGTATGGGAGTAGGCCTAATGTGTTAAGGGATATTAGAAACACTATTAAGGAGGCTAATAGTAAGGCTCATTTATGGGCCCCTTTGTTTAAAGGGGCAAAAAGTTGTTGTGTAAATTGGCCAATAAATTGTGCTTGGAGGGCAGAAACTCGATTTTTTAGCCACCCAGCTGTAGGTGTGGGGTATAAGACTCAGGGTAGTGTTAAAGCAATAATGTTTAATGGAATTCCTAAGAAAACGGGGCTTATAAATTGGTCAAAGAATCCTAATGCCATGGTCAGTTTCATGAATTTATTGTTGATTTTTGGTTATCTATAGTTACGGGCTCGTTTGGAAATGTGTGGGCTAAGATCTTGGGTGCTAAAAAAATTAAAAAAGTAAATCATGTTAAACATAGGATTATAAATCATGGGGAGGGGTTGAGTTGAGGTATGGATCGCTAAGGGTGGTTGGTAGGCACCTATGTTTAGCTTAAAAGACTAACGCTGATAAACCTGTTAGCTTCTTAGCGAAGCTTCTTCAAGAAGAAGGGTAGTTCAGTTTTGGAAGTGTTCTAGGGGGACTGATTCAACTACAATTGGCATAAAGCTGTGATTTGCACCACAAATTTCAGAGCATTGGCCGTAAAATACACCTGGTCGGGTAACAAGGAAGGTAGTTTGGTTTAAACGACCTGGGACTGCATCAACTTTTACGCCGAGGGCAGGAATTGCTCATGAGTGTAGGACATCTTCAGCTGAAATTAGGATTCGAAGAGGGGAGGATATTGGGACTACCATTCGGTGGTCAACTTCTAAAAGTCGGAACTGGCCGATGGCTAGTTCTTGGGTAGGAATTATGTAAGAGTCAAATGCAAGTTCTTGATAATCTGTATACTCATAACTTCAGTATCATTGATGACCCATAGCTTTGATTGTGAGGTGTGGTGAGTCGTTTTCGTCTATTAGGTAAAGAGTTCGAAGGGATGGGATAGCAATGGCGATCAGAACTACTGCTGGGGCAACAGTTCAGACAGTCTCTACTTCTTGAGAGTCTAGGGTATGTTTGTCAGAGAAACGAGAGGTTATTACTACTGTAATAATGTACAGTACAAAGGAGCAAATCAGAAATACAATTATTGAGGCATGATCATAAAAGTAAAGTAGCTCTTCTATCAGGGGGGATGCTGCGTCTTGGAGGCCTAGTTGGGAAGGGTGTGCCATATCTTAAAATACGTGGGAGTTTAACCCGCAATTCTACCTTGACAAGGTAGTGTAATAGTTTTACTAGTATCTCATAAGAAAGTGACAGAATGGTTATGTGTCTGGCTTGAAACCATACTAAGGGGGTTCGATTCCTCCCTTTCTCGTATTAGTTCGGCTTTTAACGAAGGCAGGTTCTTCAAATGTGTGGTAAGGGGGAGGGCAGCCGTGAAGTCATTCTACATTTGTAGAAGTCATTTCTACAGATGAAACTTCTCGTTTTGCAGTAAAGGCTTCTCAGATAATAAATAGGAATATTACTACAGCTACAAGAGAGACTAGAGAGCCGATAGAAGAAACTGTGTTTCAAAGGGTGTAGGCATCTGGGTAGTCAGAATATCGTCGAGGTATTCCTGCTAGCCCTAAGAAGTGTTGTGGGAAAAAGGTTAGGTTTACTCCTACAAATATAACTCCAAAGTGAATTTTAGTTCATGTGTCGTGAAGGGTATATCCTGTAAATAGAGGGAATCAGTGGATAAATCCTGCAACGATGGCAAATACAGCCCCTATTGATAGTACATAGTGGAAGTGGGCAACAACATAGTATGTATCATGAAGGACGATGTCTAGAGAAGAATTTGCTAAAATAATTCCAGTCAAGCCACCAACTGTGAATAGGAAAATGAACCCTAGGGCCCATAGAAGGGGGGTCTCTCATTTGAGGTCTCCTCCATGCAGGGTAGCAAGCCAGCTAAAGACTTTAACCCCCGTAGGAATTGCGATAATTATAGTAGCGGATGTGAAGTAAGCACGTGTGTCTACGTCTATACCTACTGTAAATATATGGTGGGCTCAAACGATAAACCCTAAAAGGCCAATGGCTATCATAGCCCAGACCATGCCCATGTAGCCAAAGGGTTCTTTTTTCCCTGCGTAGTAGGCTACAATGTGGGAAATCATACCAAATCCTGGGAGAATAAGAATATATACTTCTGGGTGGCCGAAGAATCAGAATAAGTGTTGATATAGAATTGGGTCACCCCCTCCTGCAGGGTCAAAGAAGGCTGTATTTAAATTTCGGTCTGTAAGCAGTATAGTAATGCCAGCAGCCAGGACTGGGAGTGAGAGGAGGAGAAGGACGGCAGTGATTAGGACAGCCCATACGAAGAGGGGAATTTGGTACATAGTCACAGTTGGTGGTTTTATGTTAATAATTGTTGTAATAAAATTAATAGCCCCGAGAATTGAAGACACCCCTGCAAGATGAAGGGAGAAAATAGTTAAGTCAACAGAGGCTCCTGCATGTGCTAGGTTGCCCGCCAGAGGTGGGTAAACTGTCCAACCAGTCCCTGCTCCAGCTTCAACACCTGAAGAGGCTAGCAGCAGGAGGAATGATGGGGGAAGTAGTCAGAAACTTATATTATTTATACGGGGAAAAGCCATATCGGGGGCGCCTAGCATTAGAGGAATAAGTCAGTTCCCAAAGCCTCCGATCATAATTGGTATTACTATAAAGAAGATTATTACGAAGGCGTGGGCTGTTACGATTACGTTGTAGGTTTGGTCGTCTCCCAGTAGGGAGCCAGGTTGGCTTAATTCTGCTCGAATGAGGAGACTTAGGCCTGTTCCTGTTATTCCGGCTAAGACACCGAATACTAGATAAAGGGTGCCAATGTCTTTGTGGTTGGTTGAGTAAAATCAGCGTGTAGTTGTCACAGGTAAAATGGCTGAGTGTTTAGCGGTGGTTTGTAGCCCCATAGACGAAGGTTAAAATCCTTCTTTTACCAGATTGGCCTTGAGGTGTAATACATATAGGATTGCAAACCCTAAGAAGTAGGCTTATATTCCTACCGGGGCCTTCCCGCCCTTTTACTAACGGGCGGGATTAGACAGATGCTCGCAGGTTTGAGCGCTTAGCTGTTAACTAGGAGTATGTAGGATCGAGGCCTACCTGTCTAGAAAGGCTTTATCTTAATTAAAGTGTCTGCTTTGCATGTAGAAGATGTGGGTTAATGTCCTGCAAGTCTTATCGAAAACTGGGGGATTTAAACCTCCGTTAAGGGCTTTGAAGGCTCTTGGATTATTAATTATCCTAAGTTCTCAAGAATGGAAGAGGGTCATCAGAGTCGGAGCGATTGGTAGGAGTGAGATTGAGACCATGATTAATATGGCGATTGGGAGTGAGTGTTGATTAGAGGGGAATCGTCAAGGTGTTACACCTGTGGTGGTGTTGGGGAAGGAGGTTAGTGTTATAGCATATGCTAGTCGTACGTAGAAGAATAGGCTGAGTAGGGCGGTGAACGCTATTAATAGGGCTAATAAAAGTAGATTTTGTTTAGTTAGTTCATGGAGAATAAATCATTTAGGGAGAAAGCCTGTTAGAGGGGGCAGGCCTCCTAGTGACAGTAACACTAAGGGCGTAATGGCTGCTAAAATAGGTGATTTTGCTCATGATATTGCTAGTGAGTTAATGTTGGTTGCTTTGCTTAGTTTAAAGATGAGGAAGGTTGAAGATGTTATGGCGATGTAAATTCAAAGGGTTATTATGGTTAGGGAGGGGTAGAATTGGAGAATTAAGATTATTCATCCTAAGTGGGAAATGGAGGAGTAGGCTAGGATTTTACGTAGTTGTGTTTGGTTCAGTCCGCCTCAGCCCCCCACAAGTGCAGAAGTAATTGCAAATAAAGTAAGGATCTTTGAGTTGGTTATATCAACTTGGTATAAAAGTGCTAGGGGAGCTAGTTTTTGTCAAGTTGAAAGGATTAGTCCTGTGTTTAAGTCTAAACCTTGAAGGACCTCTGGAAGTCAGGAGTGTACGGGGGCAAGTCCGATTTTGAGGGCCATGGCGATGGTAAAGATTGTAATTGAAATATTATGATTTAGTTGTTGAATTTCTCATTGTCCAGTCAGTCATGCGTTAGAAATGGTGGCGAATAGGAGTGTAGCGGCTGCAGTTGCTTGGGTTAGAAAATATTTTGTGGCTGCCTCTGTTGCACGAGGGTGATGGTGTCGTGCTATAAGTGGGATGATGGCTAGTGTATTGATTTCTAGGCCCATTCATGCAAGTAATCAATGGGAGCTCGCAAATGTGATGGTAGTACCTAGTCCTAAGCTTATTAGGAAGATGGCTAAGATGTAAGGGCTCATTAGTACAGGAAGGATTTTAACCTACATTGTTGGGGTATGGGCCCAAGAGCTTAATTAGCTGACTTTACTAGGAAGTGGTGTATTGGAAGCACTAAGAGTTTTGATCTCTTCAGATAGGGTTCAAATCCCTTCTTTCTAAGGAGGTGGAGGGACTTTAACCCTCATAATTCACTCTATCAAAGTGACCCCTAAGAATTCAGGCACAACTCCGTTATTGGGGTGAAAAGTTGTTATAAGAAGGGGGGAAGGCCTGCGGAGGCAATTGGTAGGGAAAGGTGTCAGATGATAAATGTTAGGGAGATTGGAAGGAATATTTTTCAGGTTAAGTGCATTAGTTGATCATAACGGAGTCGTGGGAATGATGCACGAATTCAGAGGAACATTAGGGCTAGAAGAATGGTTTTAGTCCCATAGATTATGGCAGTGAGTTCGGGGGTGGCTAGGATGTGAATCCCGCCTAAAAACAGGATAACTGTAAATAAATTTATTAGAAGAATGCTAGTATACTCTGCTAAAAAGAATAATGCGAATTGGCCCCCTGCGTACTCTACATTATAGCCGGACACTAATTCTGACTCGCCTTCTGTTAGGTCAAAGGGTGCTCGTTTGGTTTCTGCTAGGGTAGAGGTGAATCATATTATGGCGATAGGTCAGGCTGGTAAAATGAATCAAATATTTTCTTGTGCGATGCTAAGGGCTTGCAGGCTGAAGCCTCCTGCGAGGATAATAACGCTTAGTAGTAGAAGCCCAATACTTACTTCATATGAAATTGTTTGGGCTACGGCCCGAAGGGAGCCTACAAGAGCATATTTTGAATTGGATGCTCAGCCGGAGCATAGGGTGGGGTAGACTGCAAAAGATGAGAGTGCTAAAATGTAGAGGGTGCTTAAGTTAATGTGTATCAGTGAAAATGGTATTGGTAGGGGGGCTCAAAGTAGGAGGGACAGTATTATTGCAAGAGCGGGTCCTGTAAAGAAAGTGGCGGAGGCTGAAGTGGTTGGGCGAATTAGTTCTTTTAAAAAGAGTTTTACTCCATCTGCGGCTGGTTGTAGGAGTCCGTATGGCCCTGTAATATTGGGGCCTTTTCGTAGTTGTATATAACTTAATAATTTTCGTTCAAGTAGTGTTATAAAGGCAACGGCGATAAGTAGGGGGACGATGATTGCAAGGGGGTTGAGAATGTGTGTAAGGATATTAGTTCACATAGCATGGAGGAGGATTTGAACCTTCATTTAAAGAGCTTAGATCTTTTGCATTATCCGGATTCTGCCACACATGCGCCTTTCTTTAAGGCCATAATTTAATTTTATATCCTTTTATCTTATTTAGATGTCTTCATTAGTTAAGGAGGAGGCGTATCGTAAGCATGGGCCTCTTCTTCTCGGTCCTTTCGTACTGAAAAGCTATACATAGATAGAACGACCGACTACGTCCGGTCTGGACTCAGATCACGTAGGACTTTAATCGTTGAACAAACGAACCCTTAATAGCGGTTTCACCATTAGGATGTCCTGATCCAACATCGAGGTCGTAAACCCCCTTGTTGATGCGGGCTCTAAAAGGGGATTGCGCTGTTATCCCTAGGGTAACTTGGTTCGTTAATCGGCATTGCCGGATCATTTGTGKTCAGAAGTACTGTAACTTAGAGTTGTCACTCTTAATTTGAGGAGGAAGTTTGATAGTGAAAGTGATATTTCAGGGTTTTGCTCCCGTTCCGCATGGGGGATTTTTGTTCCCCATTGTCGCCCCAACCGAAGATATAGGGGTAGGGTGGTGATGATTTTAGTTCTTTGTTGTGAAGTAATTTAATCTAGTCTACCTTAGTATCTAAAGCTCCATAGGGTCTTCTCGTCTTATGAGCTTATCCCCGCTTCTGCACGGGGAGATCAATTTCATTGACCGGAGAGAGGAGACAGTTAAGCCCTCGTCACACCATTCATACTAGTCCCTATTTAAAAGACAAATGATTACGCTACCTTTGCACGGTTAGGATACCGCGGCCGTTAAACGAGTGTCACTGGGCAGGTAAGACCTCTTATTCTTTAATTTTGCAAGAGGCGATGTTTTTGGTAAACAGGCGAGGCTTATCTTTGCCGAGTTCCTTCTCTTTCTTTTAGTCTTTCCTTAAATGCACACCTGTGTAGGGTTAACGGTGTTATTGTGGATTATTTTCTTGTAGTTTGCTAGAAGATCCAATGCCCTCTTTTTTTGGGGACGTTAATTTTCGGTGGTTGGTCCTTTCCGATGTACACGTGTGCTTGGAGAGAGTCTGGACTCTCTTATTACTCATTTTAGCATTATCACTTCCATGTTGGCATGGAACGGCCTGTTAATGGCTAGGGGGATAAGATTCTGATATCAGGATATATGGTTGTATTTATTAAGTCTGAGCTTTAACGCTTTCTTTTGGGTGGCTGCTCTTAGGCCCACTGAGACATTTTACCTTTAAAAATATGATCTTTACCCTCTTAAAAAAGTTGTGTCTTGTATCAAAGGAGCTGTCCCCCCTTTGATTAACTCTCTTGGTTTCTTTAAATAYCGTTGAGTCATTTGTTTTGAGATGAATTGAGAAGCCAGGAGGCTGAACTTTTATCCGTTTCACAGGCAACCAGCTATAACTAGGTTCGATAGGTCTGTCACCTCTACTCGAAGCTCTTCCCACTCTTTTGCAACAGAGACGGGTTTGCCCTGTAATAGGCTGTCTTGGAGTAGCTCACGCTAGTTTCGGGGTGTTAAACTAAAGGGCTCTTTGCTTAACGGTACTGGCTAAATCATGATGCAAAAGGTACGAGGAGAAATCTCTGCTTTTTTAGGCTTTACTGGTCTTTTCATCTCTCTTTCAGCGTTCCCTTGCGGTACTTTTTCTGTAGCTYTAAGGTTCCTTTTCTATCGCCTATACTGGGGAAAATAAAATGATTTGATTTGGTGTTTGTGGTGTATTAGGGGTTATAAATTGTGTATTGTTGGGGTTGGGGTTAGGGCTAGCTATTTGGCGTCAGGGTGGTCCGATTTGCACGGACGACTTCTCAGTGTAAGGGAGATGCTTTACTTGTTTTAGCTACACCTTGATTATCCAAGCACACCTTCCGGTACGCTTACCATGTTACGACTTTCCTCTCCTTAGCATAAAAATATGTTGGTTTAGTTAAATAAACAAGTGGGGCTCGGTGAGGGTGACGGGCGGTATGTGCACGCTTAAGAGCCGGCTTCAGTGGGACACTCTATTTCCAACTTACTGCTAAATCCTCCTTCAGATACATGTTTCAATGTATTATTCGTATTCACTATTTTTAGCGAATGTAGCCCATCTCTCTCCCTTTTCATATGCTACACCTCGACCTGACGTACTGGGCATTGCCAATTGTGCTTACTACTAATCCTTCACAGGGTAAGCTGGCGACGGTGGTATATAGGCTGAAATTACAAGAAAAGGTGAGGTTGAACGGGGGTTATCGGTTATAGGACAGGCTCCTCTAGGTGGATGTTAAGCACCGCCAAGTCCTTTGGGTTTTAAACTGACGTTCGTAATTTCCAGGCGGATGTTTTATGTAATAAATGATCAAGTAAGCAGTTGTTCACAGCTTTCGTGGGTTCAGACATAGTTAAAGCCACTTTCGTAGTTGGGCTTCATACCTCCGAGCACGTATAACAGTCTTGGGGGCGTTCGGCTTTAGTTTGTCAGGTTACCTAACCACTCTTTGCGCCGGCGTCTATCAACTTGGGCCTCTCGTATAACCGCGGTGGCTGGCACGAGTTTTACCGGCCCTAGTAGCTGTGGCTAAGTCAAGTTTTCACTCATGGCTTAATGTTTATCACTGCTGGCATCCCTTGGGGGTGTGGCTAAGCAAGGTGTCGTGGGCAGTATCTGTGGGATTGTGCCTGATACCAGCTCCTTGCCCCCGGGTAGGGGGACTGTAGGGCATTCTCACGGGGGGGCGGATACTTGCATGTGTAAGCCTAGCTAAAGCTGATAGAAAAGTCAGGACCAAACCTTTGTGCTCTCGGGCCGTTTCAGGGTCCATCTTAACATCTTCAGTGTTATGCTTTAGTTAAGCTACGACAGC